ATTGGAAATCCTTATGGACACCCTAATATTCTTGCCGAATTTATAGCCGGACAATTAAAGAATCGAGTTTCATTTCGAAAAGCAATGAAAAAGGCTATTGAATTAACTGAGCAAGCGGATACAAAAGGAATTCAAATACAAATTGCAGGGCGTATCGACGGAAAAGAAATCGCGCGTGTCGAATGGATCCGAGAGGGTAGGGTTCCTCTACAAACCATTGGAGCGAAAATTGAGTATTGCTCCTATAGAGTTCGAACTATCTATGGGGTATTAGGAATCAAAATTTGGATATTTATAGACGAAGAATAATAAGAATAAGACTCTACTTGTCTTTACATTCTATCCTGCGATAGAACAAAAACTGACCTGCGATAGAACAAAAAATGACAAATTCTTTCATTTTTTGATTGAACATAAAAAAAATGAGCAGTTCAAAATTCTATTCTATAAGGAAATTCTATAATTCTATAAGGTTAAATAAAAATTTGATTGATCATTTGATATAATTGCTATGCTTAGTGTGCGACTCGTTGGGTTTTTTAGGCTTAAGATTCAAAAATAAAATGGGCGGACCACAGTATAAGCTAATAACTATAGCACTAATAACCAACTCATCGCTTCGGATTATCTGGATCCAAAGAATCAGTCAAGATATGATATATTGGTCATATCATTATAGCAACTGAATTTTTTTTGCTTTTTGCATTAAGTAAAAGAAAAAACCAATCTGATAATCTGATTATGAATATATATAAATTCTGAAGCAAAATAAAAAGTATGTGGATAAATAGAAGGATGAGAGAAAGAGAGAAAAAGAAATAGCAATGAAATGATATATGATTCCAATATGTAAGGTCTGTGAAGCATCTCATAAAGAGCAATGTAATAGAGCATCAATAGAGATTCATCAATAATTAGATGAATATCCGTTCATTGAAGAAAAAATCAAGAGCCTTAACTTAAGTCAATAAAGACTGAGAAGGTTGACTCAAGACCAAATTTTATTTCATTTTTATTAAATTTAAATATTAAATTAAGTAAATTAAGGCTCCATTGGAGAATTCAGACCTAAGCATTAATCGAGAAGCGATGGGGACGATGGAACCCGTGAATGCAGAGGATTCTATTGAAAACGAATCCTAATGATTTATCGGGTAGGATGGCGGAACAAACCAGAGACCACTTCATTTCTTTTTATTCTGATTCTGATAGGTCATGAGTTAACCCGACAACTGAACTAGATATTGAAAGAGTAAATATTCGCCCGCGAAAATTTTATTTTCATTTTATTTGATTGTTAAATTTTTGTCGATCAGAATCTGATATGAATATGATAAAAAACAAAACAAAATAAAGATTCGTTATAACATTATAACAAAACCAAGACAAGACATTATCTAGAAATAGAATCCGCGTTTAATTCCTTATATATATCCAATATATATACAAACAAGATATACAAATTTCTAATAGATCGGATAAAATCTCAAAGCAAAGAATCCCAAGATTCAATCTATTATTCATTAACTACCTGTACATCTTAAGAATAAAATATTTTTTTAGTCATTTTTTTTTCGCGAGGAGCTGGATGAGAAGAAACTCTCATGTCCAGTTCTGTAGTAGAGATGGAATTCATAAACAACCATCAACTATAACCCAAAAAGAACCAGATTTCGTAAACAACATAGAGGAAGAATGAAAGGAATATCTTATCGAGGTAATCGCATTTGTTTCGGTAGATATGCTCTTCAAGCACTTGAACCCGCTTGGATTACATCTAGACAAATAGAAGCGGGGCGCCGCGCAATGACACGAAATGTACGCCGTGGTGGAAAAATATGGGTACGTATATTTCCAGATAAACCAGTTACGGTAAGACCTACAGAAACACGTATGGGTTCGGGGAAAGGATCTCCCGAGTATTGGGTAGCTGTCGTTAAACCAGGCAGAATACTTTATGAAATGAGCGGAGTAGCCGAAAATATAGCCAGAAAGGCTATTTCAATAGCGGCGTCCAAAATGCCTATAAAAACTCAATTCATTATTTCAGGATAGGAATATAGAACCAAAGGAAAGAAGTCTTGGGAATAAAAAAAAATTGCAGGTTTCCTTTTTTTTGACAAACAATATTTCTTTTTTTCTTCGTCCTTTGTTACATTGAAAGAAGAGATTTTTAAAATGATTCAACCTCAGACCCATTTGAATGTAGCAGATAACAGCGGGGCCCGAGAATTGATGTGTATTCGAGTCATAGGAGCTAGTAATCGCCGATATGCTCATATTGGTGACGTTATTGTTGCTGTGATCAAGGAAGCAGTACCAAATACACCTCTAGAAAGATCAGAAGTGATCAGAGCTGTAATTGTACGTACTTGTAAAGAACTCAAACGCGACAACGGAATGATAATACGATATGATGACAATGCTGCAGTTGTCATTGATCAAGAAGGAAATCCAAAAGGAACTCGAATTTTTGGTGCGATCGCCCGGGAATTGAGACAGTTAAATTTCACTAAAATAGTTTCATTAGCTCCTGAGGTATTATAAGACGAGACCCCAATATAGTTATAGTATTTAAATTAGAGTATTTAAGAGTATTTAAATGACATAGATTAATTAGTAGATTGTGTTTCACGTATATACCTTTACTAAGTAAAAAAAAAAGAACACGTTGGTTATATCAAAATTCAGGAGCAACAAAAATTTTAGTTTACAATGGGTAAGGACACTATTGCTGACATAATAACCTCTATACGAAATGCTGACATGAATAGAAAAGGAACGATTCGAATAGGATCTACTAACATCACTGAAAACATTGTAAAAATACTTTTACGAGAAGGTTTTATCGATAACGTAAGGAAACATCGGGAACGCAACAAATATTTTTTGGTTTTAACCCTACGACATAGAAGGAATAGGAAAGGACCACATAGAACTATTTTAAATTTACGACGGATCAGTCGACCAGGTCTACGAATCTATTCTAACTATCAACAAATTCCTAGAATTTTAGGCGGGATGGGGATTGTAATTCTTTCTACTTCTCGGGGTATAATGACAGACCGGGAGGCTCGACTAGAAGGAATCGGTGGAGAAATTTTGTGTTATATATGGTAATGTGGCCGATATACGAATTGTATCCGAAACTTTCCATTTGTGAAAAAAAAAAGAAAAAAGCATGGTTGTCTAATAGAACTCCTCCTGCCCTACCGTAGTTGATACGTTAAGGAAGTTTTACCTGGAATAAAAGAACAAAAAATGGATTCATGGAGGTTTAATTAGTGAATCACTCCCACTCCGGATTCCTTTAGATAATGAAGATCTGATTTTAGGTTATGTTTCAGGAGAGTTTGATACGTATACCAACGTGGGATAGAGTCAACAAAAGTGAACTAAGTGCTTATGATTCAACCAGGGGGCGTATAACTTATAGACTCCGCAACAAGGATTCGAACGATTAGGTAGTTTTTTCAACTTCAAGATTCCTTTCGGGGGGATCCAATTCAAGGTTCAAAAATTTCAAGAAACTTATTTTCTTCCAATAAGTGGATTCGGAAAAATTTAAGGAATAACAACTATGAAAATAAGGGCTTCCGTTCGTAAAATTTGTGAAAAATGTCGACTAATCCGTAGGAGGGGACGAATTATCGTAATTTGTTTTAACCCGAGACATAAACAAAGACAAGGATAATCTTTCTATTCTAAAAAGAACTCCTTAAAGAAAAGAAACTAATCTTAAAGAAAGCGATAAACAAATAAAAAAAAAATAGAAGATCTGTTTTGACATGAAATGGATATATCCATATATCTCTGACTTATCTTTATGAAAGGATAAAATATGGCAAAACCTATACCAAAAGTTGGTTCACGTAGGAGTGGGCGCAGTAGTGCACGGAAAAGTGCACGTAGAATACCAAAAGGAGTTATTCATGTTCAAGCAAGTTTTAACAATACCATTGTTACTGTTACAGATGTACGGGGTCGGGTAATTTCTTGGTCCTCCGCCGGTACTTGTGGATTCAAGGGTACAAGAAGGGGGACCCCTTTTGCTGCTCAAACCGCAGCGGGAAATGCTATTCGAGCAGTAGTAGAGCAAGGTATGCAACGAGCAGAAGTTATGATAAAGGGTCCTGGTCTCGGAAGAGATGCAGCATTACGAGCTATTCGTAGAAGTGGTATACTATTAAGTTTCGTACGGGATGTAACCCCTATGCCACATAACGGCTGTAGACCCCCTAAAAAAAGACGTGTGTAGAAATAAACACTAAAGAGATTTCAAGAGAAATAAATGATTCAATGATCTGATCAAATAATATTATATGGTTCGAGAGAAAGTAAAAGTCTCTACTCGGACACTACAGTGGAAGTGTGTTGAATCAAGAACAGATAGTAAGCGTCTTTATTATGGGCGCTTTATTCTGTCTCCACTTATGAAAGGCCAAGCCGACACAATAGGCATTGCGATGCGAAGAGCTTTACTTGGAGAAATAGAAGGAACATGCATTACACGTGCAAAATCTGAGAAAATACCACACGAATATTCTACCATAGTAGGTATTCAAGAATCAGTACATGAAATTTTAATGAATTTGAAAGAAATTGTATTGAGAGGTAATTTGTATGGAACTCGTAACGCCTTTATTTGTGCCAAAGGTCCCGGATATGTAACTGCTCAAGACATCATCTTAGCACCTTCTGTGGAAATCGTTGATAATACACAGCATATAGCCAGCCTAACCGAACCAATTGATTTGTGTATTGGATTACAAATCGAGAGAAATAGAGGATACGGTATAAAAACGCCAAAAAACTTTCACGACGGAAGTTATCCTATAGATGCTCTATTCATGCCTGTTCGAAATGCGAATCATAGTATTCATTGTTATGGGAATGATAATGAAAAACAGGAGATACTTTTTCTAGAAATATGGACAAATGGAAGTTTAACTCCGAAAGAAGCACTTCATGAAGCCTCTCGCAATTTGATTGATTTATTTATTCCTTTTCTACATGCGGAAGAAGAAAACTTACATTTAGAAAACAATCAACACAACGTTACTTTACCTTTTTTTCCGTTTCATGATAGATTAGCTAAACTAAGAAAAAAGAAAAAAGAAATAGCATTGAAATTGATTTTTATTGACCAATCAGAACTGCCCCCCAGGATCTATAATTGTCTCAAAAAGTCCAATATACATACATTATTGGACCTTTTGAATAACAGTCGAGAGGACCTTATGAAAATTGAACACTTTCGTATAGAAGATGTAAAACAAATATTGGGCATTCTAGAAAAAAAGTAGAAAAGCATTTCGAAATTTATTTACAAAAATTTTGAATCCATTTAATCCACATTTAGTCCATTGGATTTATTTCATTTTTTTTTTTCTAAAGCTAAAGTAAAAAAAAAACGAAAATGGATTTTGAACCTTCAGCACAATCCATAGATTCGGACCAGAATTGAATAAATGTATCTAGGGAGAATTCACTTTGGCTTTGAAGTGACTACTCCCTAGATACGCACATCATGATATTTTTTTTTTTAATTGAATCAATTTAAAAAAGACCTAAAGTTAGGGATTTATCAATCGGTAATGTTGCTCCAATACCCAACCAAAGGGCTACTGCAGTACCAATCAAAAAAACGGTTGTCGCTACTGGACGACGAAATGGATTTTGGAATTTATTAACATTTTCCAAAAAAGGTACTGTTAATAATCCCGCGGGTACTGAAACCATCAAAAGAACACCCAATAACTTGTTAGGTACTGTACGAAGTATTTGAAATACAGGAAAGAAATACCATTCAGGTAATATTTCCAAAGGAGTTGCAAATGGATCCGCGGGTTCACCAATCATTGAAGGTTCTAGAACCGCTAAGCCCACGTTACAAGCAATAGTACCGAGAATTACTACTGGAAAAATATATAAAAGATCATTGGGCCATGCGGGTTCCCCATAATAATTATGACCCATACCTTTAGCTAATTTAGCTCTTAATACAGGATCGTTCAAGTCAGGTTTTTTTGTTATTAGGATAGGTGAATTTTTCTAGATCCATCCCCCGAAGGAACCGGACATGATAATTTTTCATCATCCGGCTCAAGCAAAAGTCAATCGAATAAAATGGATACAAATGGATACCTATAAAATAAATCTATATGTTATCCCCATAATATCATATGAATGATTCCCTATGTAAGAAAAAAGTTACCCGATTCCATTTTACGAAGTTGCAGCTATACATTCCAAGGAATTCCATTTTTACAGGTAAATGCTCAATACCCAAGTAGGCGTACAAAGTTGATCGCGATCAAGTGCTTTCTGGGTCGTCTTAGGCCTTGCGATTCGCCTTTATCCAAAAAATATATCGAGATTTTTTACATACAAAGGATTTACTTGTTACTAATATAGTCTAGCCTTTGCTCTTCTTTAGATCCCTTGTTTCACTCCGATAGTATAATAAAATCGGGTCGATGCAGAAGAAATGAATGCATTTTCATACTATTAAGATAAGAAAGTAAAAAAAAAAAAATAACTAAAATCTAATTTGGGTTATGCCAAATCACTTATTCTACTGGATCTTACGGAGCCCTGTTTATACACAACATCGTCAGGTCTGATCATAGAAAGATTCTCTTTAAGCGAACCAGCCTATCCTTTGTATGGGGCTTACACGGTGGTTGGAACAAAGACACATTTGGTTGTGAATTCCAATGTAGCAGATAAAGGCATATTTCTGCACGGCCCAATCAATAGTTCAAGTCACACACTCCCATAATCCATTTTCTCTTCGGGAAATTCCCTTCAACTATTCATGTCATATCAAATAAATAATAGAATATTGTGGAGTTGAAAGGAAATATCCAAATACATGTCTTATTTTTTTTTTCAATAATCCATATTTGTAGCAATGAAATACTATTGTTCCTCCCCCAAGTAATAAGAGAAATTATTGGTTACAATATCGCTATGGTCTATATTCTCTATAAAGGACCCGAAATGCCTTGCTTACGTATCATTAGGAAATGCATTAACATAAATACAGCAGTAAGAAGAGGTAATACAAAAGTGTGTAAACTATAAAAACGGGTCAAGGTGGATTGTCCCACACTAGCACTTCCACGCAATAACTCTACCAAAGGCGACCCTATTACCGGAATAGCTTCCGGAACGCCTGTTACGATTTTGACTGCCCAATAACCAATTTGGTCCCGAGGTAAGGAATAACCTGTTACGCCAAAAGATGCGGTCAACACAGCCAGAACCACGCCTGTAACCCAAGTTAATTCGCGAGGTTTTTTAAAACCACCAGTGAGATAGACACGAAATACGTGTAGGATCATCATTAAGACCATCATACTTGCCGACCATCGATGAACTGATCGGATTAACCAACCAAAGTTAGCTTCAGTCATTATGTATTGAACAGAAGCAAAAGCCTCAGTAACAGTTGGACGATAGTAAAAAGTCATAGCAAATCCTGTAGCTACTTGTACCAAAAAACAAGTCAGCGTAATTCCTCCTAGACAATAAAATATGTTAACATGAGGAGGAACATATTTACTAGTTATATCATCTGCAATCGCCTGAATCTCGAGGCGTTCTTCGAACCAATCATAGACTTTATTGAGATAGGTAAACCAAGAGGACTCCCCCCCTGAGAACCGTATATGAGAATTTCATCTCGTACAGCTCAAACAAAAACACCCAAGTAATACAAGTAATAGCTGAAACGGATATGCAATAGAAAGTTTGAAACTTCTTAATCTTTTCATTCAATTTTATCTGAAGACACAAAAGAGTAAAAATCCGAAAGCTCTTTTTTGTAGTTGTAATTATAATGCCAAAAAATCAAGTCGGCGCATTGGTCTTTATGTTGAGCGTTACAGGCCTCTTGAATCTTCTATTTACCTACTTACTTTGCTTTGATTTGTTATTTTATGGAATGTGGCTTTATTCTTGTTTTCTTTATTTTTGCTAGGAATTCTCTTGTTAAGACCCTATGAATCAATTGAAACTTTAGATTCATACCAGAACCGCGATGATTCAATAAAACCTTCAAACTAAGTCCAAAGATTCTTTGAGTAAGAACCAATGGATCATCGCTTATTCAATGATATAGAATAAATAAAAATACAAAGAAAAGAAAGGTTTGTCCTTTGATCAAAAAAAGTATAAACTAAATGGGAGTTTGAAAGAATAAAAAATCTTTCGATTTATAAATAATACACCCCTTTCTTTTCTTTGAATTTTTTTTGAGTCCGGCCGCGAGGTTTGAATATTAAGTATGAATCATAGTCCAAATACTTTGTGATCCATTTCATATATTCCGTGCTCCAGATACTAGAATGACTATCCGACGGGATAAAACTATCTCGATCAAGATGACAGACCCATTTTCTGTACTATCAATAGGATCAATTATAACAAGTCACACACTCATATTCCGGAAATACAGAAACAAATAAATTTCGCGGTCGAACTACCGAAATAGAATGGGCTAAAAAAATCTGCGAACTAAAAGTTTCACTTTTTGTATTGAAAAGCGAGGCTTCGTGGTTCTTGTGAATTTAATTCAGTGAAATTCCATCCAGTAAAACGGAAGAATTATAAATCTCCAAAATAATAGATAAGAATATCGCAAATAAAGCCATTGCGACACCCATCAAAGGAGTCGTTCCCCATCCAGGGGCTACCTTACCATATTCTGAATTCAATGGTTTCAAAAAATCCCCCACAACAGTTCGTCTTGGACCAGATCTAGAACTACCCTCACCGGTTTGTGTAGCCATAAATCTTATTTTGTATTCAGTGAGATCTGTTGACTTTGTATATCATTCCGCTGTAAATAAACGATCTTATCATAGATCCATTATGATCTTGAAATTATATAATAATGGAAACAGCAACCTTAGTCGCCATCTCTATATCTGGTTTACTTGTAAGTTTTACTGGGTATGCCTTATATACTGCCTTTGGGCAACCCTCTCAACAATTAAGAGATCCATTCGAAGAACACGGGGACTGATTGAAGTAATGAGCCTCCCAATATTGGGAGGCTCATTACTTCAATTGAGATAATGAAAAATCATTTCATTTTTTAGTTGGAACTTTAGGCGGTTCTCGAAAAAAGATAGCGAAAAAAATTATCCCTAGAGTAGATACTAAGAGGAATGTATAAACCAATGCTTCCATAAATTCGATCGTGGTTTACAATTATAGCTTCCGTACCTGTTTATTTGGAATCATCTCCCGACTAAAATAAAGAAAGAACAAGAATCAAAGAAAAGGAAAAGGCAGCGATTTTAATCAAGATTTTTCCAGCAGCCTATGTCAAATCACAAATAGAAAATAGAAGCGAAAAATAAGAAAGCAATCTTGCATCAGACTACTTGTCTTCTTGTAGTTGGATCTCCAAGTTTTTGGAATGCTCCAAATTCCACTTGAGCATCCAAATCCGGATCAATACCGGCAAAAACATCTCTGAACAGGGTTCTAGCACCATGCCAAATGTGTCCGAAAAAGAAAAGCAAAGCAAACGAAGCATGCCCAAAAGTAAACCAACCCCTCGGACTGCTACGAAAAACACCATCGGATTTCAAAGTAGCACGATCTAATTCAAAAATTTCACCCAATTGAGCACGTCTAGCATATTTTTTCACAGTAGCAGGATCACTATAACTCACCCCATTGAGTTCGCCGCCATAGAACTCAACAGTTACACCTACCTGTTCGACACTATACTTTGATTCTGCCCTTCTAAAAGGGACATCCGCTCTAACAATTCCGTCTCCGTCTACCAAAACAACCGGAAATGTTTCAAAAAAAGTAGGCATACGGCGTACAAAAAGTTCACGCCCTTCTTTATCTCTAAAGATAGGGTGTCCTAACCACCCAACAGCTATTCCATCCCCGTTGTCCATTGAACCCGCTCTGAATAATCCTCCTTTTGCCGGATTATTGCCAATGTAATCATAAAAAGCTAATTTTTCAGGAATTTTAGACCAAGCTTCTGATAAACTTTGATTTTCGGCTAACCCAGCACTAACCCTTCGATATATTTCTTGCTGGAAGTATCCTTGATCCCATTGATAACGAGTAGGACCAAATAATTCGATGGGAGTAGTTGCTGAACCATACCACATAGTTCCGGCAACAACAAAAGCTGCAAAAAAGACAGCAGCTATACTACTGGAAAGGACGGTTTCAATATTTCCCATACGTAATCCTTTATATAAACGTTGGGGCGGACGGACACTAAGATGGAATAAGCCCGCTAATATGCCCAATGTCCCCGCTGCAATATGATGAGAGGCTATTCCTCCCGGAACAAAAGGATCAAAACCTTCCACGCCCCACGCCGGATTTACAGGTTGTACCTTGCCAGTTAGTCCATAAGGGTCGGACACCCATATTCCAGGACCATACAATCCTGTTACATGAAATGCGCCAAAGCCAAAGCAAGCCACTCCTGAGAGAAATAAATGAATTCCAAAAATCTTGGGCAAATCCAAAGAAGGTTTTCCTGTGCGCTCATCACAAAAAATTTCTAGATCCCAATATACCCAATGCCAGATAGCTGCCAAGAAGCACAAGCCAGAAAACACAATATGTGCTCCGGCCACACCTTCGTAACTCCAAATACCCGGATTTGTTATAGTTCCCCCTGTAATACTCCAACCGCCCCATGAATTGGTTATTCCTAAACGAGTCATGAAGGGTATAACGAACATACCTTGTCTCCACATTGGATCAAGAACGGGATCGGAGGGGTCAAAAACGGCTAATTCATATAGAGCCATTGAACCGGCCCAACCAGCAACCAGAGCCGTATGCATTATATGAACAGAAAGCAAGCGACCGGGATCATTCAATACGACAGTATGAACACGATACCAAGGCAAACCCATGGAAATACCCCTTTATCAACGAAAAATAGACACTATGTAACTTTATTGCATTGGAATACCTACCCTTTTCGGTGATTCTTTCGGAGAAAGGATTAATATTTGTTCTATTCCATTATTAATAAGGGAAGAATTCGGCTCAGAAGAAAAAAGAGAAGCAGATCTATTCTATACCCGATAAGTATCAATACGCAATGGGGGTTGATCCTATTTTTTATGAATGAGCGCATCCCTATTTGTTCATCATTCAAAGGACCTATTGGTAAGAATTCTCTTTCATTCATTCTGTCTTTCTTTATTTTATGGCCTTATTCTATCTATGTATAAAATATGATAAAGGCCAATATTATTAAGACCACTATTACGCTTCCACATCAAAGTGAAATATAGTATTTTATTCTTTTTCTTTCCTTTAATGCCTATTGGTGTTCCAAGAGTTCCTTTTCGAAATCCCGGGGAGGAAGATGCAGTTTGGGTTGACGTATAGTGCGACTTGTCAAATATATTGGGTCATATGGGATTCCCCCGTTCTCTCGCCCGATCGAGATATCCTCTGTTTCGCCAAAAAAAGATTGATTGAATTATCAAAAATTTGTAGCGTGAAGTCTAATGAAGTGCAATTAGAGATCCATTTCATTTTTTTTGGGGGGTATCCAGATTAATATTTTCAATTAGAATGATTTATGGTTGGCTTGGTTGGACCGATAAAATGAAGCATCCAGGCTCCGTTTAGAAAAAACCCAAAACGTGAAAGAAAAAGGAATTAAATTAAAATAAAAAAGTAAATGAAATCATAGCAAAAAGACGTGGTATTAGGTCATTTGTCCTATATGCGCAAATCAAAATCGGGCAGATTTTTCCTCGGAGTAGAGCATAAACCTAAAAAAAAAATTGAATAAAAAATTTATGAAACCCATTCAGGAACAAGAAAATGACATCGTGATTTGGATTGAATTCCAATGAAAAAAAATAGATCAATGAAAAGTGAAAAGTTTGTGCGATAAGTTTAGCGAATTTTTTCTATATTTCTATATTATAGGAAAACGGGCCAAAACTCATCTTTCTTTAATTTCATTTTGAATTTCATTTGATTTTTAAAATGTAAGAAAAAGCCCCTTCATTAGAAATTAGAAATTATAAGTTAGAGAAATTAGAAGTTAGAAAAGGCCCACTAGAAAAAACGAAGGATGGCTGGAATCTACACATTGATTTTTTTCGCAATTTTTGTTGAACCGTATGCATCAAAAGGTGCCTGTACGGCTACTAAGGGATACAATTTTATCCTAATCAACCGACTTTATCGAGAAAGATTACTTTTTTTAGGCCAAGAGGTTGATAGCGAGATCTCGAATCAACTTATTGGTCTTATGGTATACCTCAGTATAGAGAATGATACCAAAGATCTGTTTTTGTTTATAAACTCTCCTGGCGGATGGGTAATACCCGGAGTAGCTATTTATGATACTATGCAATTTGTGCAACCAGATGTGCATACAATATGCATGGGATTGGCCGCTTCAATGGGATCTTTTCTCCTGGCCGGAGGAGAAATTACCAAACGTCTAGCATTCCCTCACGCTCGGCGCCAATGAGTTTTTTTTATTTGATGGAAAGAAAAAGGAAGACTATGCCTTCGCCATATGAAATATGAATTAGTAAGTAATAATAGCATGGCACTTCGAATTCGATATGAAATTTTTTTGATTTCTTTTTTTTTCAAAATATTAGATTATGTATCGAAAGAGTAGTATGCGAGAAAGGGGATTTCAAATTTTATCTTAGCTGTCGTGGGCCCATCTCAGCGTCACAAACTTTTTTTCTTTTCACACCAGAGGCTATTAACAATATTTATGTTATAAATATAAAAATAAAAGAGTACAAAAAAAAAGAAACTTTGGGATTGCTGAATCACAGACGAAATAAATAATAAATATATAAAGCAACGGAGCCATCATAGTATTTTTTAACTTTATCCAAAAAAAAGAAGGGTGGTAATTGGATTATTTATTGATCCGGGTCTAATAGACTCTATATTTTCTCTTTTTCTTTTTTCGATGAAAGAAAAAAGAATTCCATTGTAAAGCCGTATGCAATGCGCAAAAAATGCCTGTACGGTTGTTCAATTCTATCTTTTTCTTATTATTCTTTAGCTATTCTTCTCGCCTCATTATGTGAGTTAGAAGAACCTTTTATTATGTTATATCATCAGGGTAATGATCCATCAACCTGCTAGTTCTTTTTATGAGGCACAAACGGGAGAATTTATCCTGGAAGCGGAAGAACTACTGAAACTTCGCGAAAGCATCACAAGGGTTTATGTACAAAGAACGGGCAAGCCCCTATGGGTTGTATCCGAAGACATGGAAAGAGATGTTTTTATGTCAGCAACAGAAGCCCAAGCTCATGGAATTGTGGATCATGTAGCGGTTACATAACAAACAGCAACGATTTACCACCAATCCACAATTTAATTAAGATTGATTTAATCCCTCTTATTCCTTTCCTTCTTAACTTAAGCCTAAGGGGCTAATATTTTATTAATCTTTTAAATAGAATTAAAAGAAGTAATTCAGAATCATCTGGTTAGGATCGATCTAAACCAGTCTATTATGTATATGATTCAGTATGCCAACTATTAAACAACTTATTAGAAATGCAAGACAGCCAATTAGAAATGTCACGAAATCCCCTGCTCTTGGGGGATGTCCTCAGCGCCGAGGAACATGTACTAGGGTGTATGTGCGACTTGTTCAGATCATGGGCTGAGAAAAAAGAAATAATTTTTTCAGTATCAACGATCAGTACCAGTGAATAGAATGGGGTTCTTCCGTTCACTATCTAAAAAAGATAGATCTACCATATCTCCTTCTATTGTGTATGAAATTTATGGTTTCCGTTGGCGCAAATCCAATCTTGGGATTTAAGATGAGAAAAAATTCCCCATTGGTAGCAAATGCTTATCCATTAAGCGGGGAAAACCCTATTTAAAAAGCAAAAAGATTATGCTTCGACTCTTGCAAAGAACGGACTAACAGGGTCAGCTACCCAATTAATCCTCATACTTACATACCGTTACTGTATAAGATAGATCTCGTTGTGAAAGATCTATTACTGGAAAATTTATGAGTAGAGCCGAAGAGTGTGAACTGTACAAGTTACCAATTAAATGAAGGAATGGGCTCCGGTGTATAGAGAGGGCCTCACCGTTTAAGAAGTAACCATAGAAACGATGGAACCCACTATTTATTTATCCATTTCTATTTACTCCTTTATTTTAGTTAATATGCTTTTTTTGATACCTAGTATCAATACAATTTCTTATTTCAAGGCGAAATGCCTAGAAAAAAGGAAAAATCGTGGTCGGGACGGTTATAGTAGCAAAAGCCATTGGAATTTTTATTTTATACATTGGAAGAATCCGTTTTGTTATTAATAGACTAGAAAAGAATAACTGAAAGAAAGAATTAGTTATTCATCAAAATTTCTTTTATTCAATGACCAGAATTAAACGGAGACGTCGAACAAAAATTAGTTTATTTGCATCAAGCTTTCGAGGGGCTCATTCAAGACTTACTCGAACTATTACTCAACAAAGAATAAGAGCTTTGGTTTCGGCTCATCGGGATAGAGATAGGAAAAAAAGAGATTTTCGTCGTTTGTGGATTACTCGAATAAATGCAGTAATTCGCGGAATGGGGGTATCCTATAGTTATAGTAGATTAATACACAATCTGTACAAGAAACAGTTGCTTCTGAATCGTAAAATACTTGCACAAATAGCTATCTCAAATAAGAATTGTCTTTATATGATTTCCAACGAGATTCTAAAATAAGGATATCGGAAGGAATCCAACGAAATGCTTTATATAGGGTTCCCTCGAAAATGAACCCGGGGAAGGTAGAGTAGAAATTAATATGATAAAAAATTCTGATTCTGATAAGGTCATCAAAACAAGATAAGCGAAGACGCTCAATAAAAAAAAAGATTTCTTTTTCTTCCCCAACCAGATTTGATTCTTTTATTTATTTATTTTTCTTTTGATTATCAGATTTTTTGAATAAAGCATCAGTCTACGTTTGATAATTTTGAATCAATTGAAGGGGTAAGCCTATTTATTTCTAGTTCTAAGAGCAGTAGTTCTAGCGGTCGACTCGCTTCTTTCAAATTGTTTCTCATTATTAAGAAAGGGTAACGAAGATAAAATACGAGCTTGTTTTATAGCAATAGTAATTAATCGTTGTTGTTTTAAGGTCAATCTATTTACTCGCCTAGATAATATTTTTCCTTGTTCACTAATAAATCGACTAATTAAACTCATGTTTCTATAATCAATTCGATCCCCCGATTGGATCGGGGGCAAACGCCTACGAAAAGATCGCTTGGATTTAAGAAAGAGTCGCTTGGATTTATCCATGATTTCTTTATTCCTTATTTTTAAAAAGAATCCTATCTCTATTTCTAAAATCCTATTTTGATCGTATAAAATTCAAATTAAATTATAGTAAAATTTTAGAATGAATATAATAAACAGGATTTGGTTTGTTTATTTTATTATTATTTATTTATTATTTAAATGGATATAAATTTAAATATATGATATGTAATAATATAATAATTAATAATAAATATAAATAATAAATATAATATAAAAAATATATATATATAATATGCATATAAATAAAATATGCGTTATATCTATAACTAATTATATACTTAATATATTATAACCTAATGTCAGAATTTTCTGTCATATTTTCATATTCTCGGGAAGGGGTGACATATACGAGCGGGTTTATTTTTTTATCTCCCCGTGAATTGTATGTTTGTAACAATAGGGACAGAATTTCTTCAACTCCAATCGACTAGGCGTATTGTGTCGATTTTTTTGAGTAATATACCTGGAAATGCCCGTTGATTCCTTATTAACATTAACGCCGTTTCGAACACAACTGGTACATTCCAAAATAATCGTTACTCGGACATCTTTACTCTTGGCCATGAACCTCCTTTGAGTTTTTAATTCACCCAACTTTTCTATTTTCCGATCAAAAGCGAAGAAGAAAGGAATGAAAAAAAAAATAAATAAAAGTTGCTAACTCAAAACCAAATCTTGAAAGATTTCGTTGCAATCAATATAGTAAATCAATATAGATTTATAGTAATAGTAAATAATAAGAATAAGTAATACAACGATTTCTAACTCTATTTAGAATCAAATAACAGTATTTTCTTTAAGTATCTTGTAGGATACTGTTGTTCCAGCCACATTTCTCTTTTCGCTCTACTAGTATTTAATTGGAGCTTGAACCCGAATTTCGGCGAGGTTGAATCCACTTTTTTCGTTCTACCTTTCTTATTTATTTTATCTAATTCTAAAAAAAAACTAAAATAAAAATAAAGGGGGGCGAGAGAGTAGTCACAGATATTTGATTGTATCTCGATCTAATCTTTTTCGCCCCGTCCCGTGGCAATAACTAGAATTAAAAAAAAGGGAATGTTAACGCATCCGGGAAGAAACGATTGATCTCTATCAATAAACCCGCTAAAGAACCGAACCAGAGAGTACTTAGTACCGGTGCTACGGAAAGATATGTTTTTAGATCTCGCATTTTAAATCCTCCTTCTTTATCGTATTACATTAAGGTAATACATATATAATCACATGTATGTGTGGTTAAAGACCACTTGTATTTGTATATTTGTACCCGGAATTCCTAATTCAAAGTTCAAATTTAAATGTACAATGATTCGATAGATAAGATTTTCCATTTCTTAAAACAGCAAAATAGGTCCCTTTCCGCCTGAGAATTCCCGCCAAAAATATTCATTTACTATTCATTATATGGTTGTTATATGATATGAGACCAAAAAGAGGAAACGGAAAGATAATTTTTGTATATCAATAGATGAAATAAGGGTGTGGAAAACAAGACAGGGATTCTCTACAATGACATTGTAGGCCAATTGAAAGGGATGTAGCGCAGCTTGGTAGCGCGTTTGTTTTGGGTACAAAATGTCACGGGTTCAAATCCTGTCATCCCTACCTATTACTTTACTTCTCCTTTGAGCAGTAACGAGGGAGTAGTTTTAGATTGATTAAAATTAGCATACATAATCTATCATTTTCTCATATTATATATGATATATGATAGTATAGGTGTGCGCGATGTATTGGGGTTATAAAATAAAAGAATCCTCTTTTTTACAGTCTTATTTATTATGATAAGAAAGCGCTCTTAGTTCAGTTCGGTAGAACGTGGGTCTCCAAAACCCAATGTCGTAGGTTCAAATCCTACAGAGCGCGATTCCGCTCTTATTAGGTCGAAAATTACACCGAACTGAAAAAAAAAATTGAACAGCAATTCGAATTTGACCTCCTTGGATTAAATTAAAATTTTTTAATTATTATAAAATTAAAGATATAAAATTAAAGAATTAAAGAAAGGGGTCAGTCAAAAAAAGAGATGGTAATTAATCAAAGGTCCAACTGATCACCACGTCTGTATTGTAAATATGCGGTTACGAATAATCCAGCCAAAGTAATAGGAATTAGACCTAAGACGATTCCAAATAGAAAAACTTCAAT